TTTATTTATTCACTTAATCTTTTTCTATCTATTTTATATATATCAATAAAATTTATATCAATAAAATATAAATCGATTTTTGTCGTTATAAAAATAAAAGACACTCTTTTATAGTAACAATAATAAATTTAGTATGATATAAATAGAACAAAAGAGGAAATAGCAAAGAAACAAAAAGGTTATACAAGGCTATATACAAATCATCCACATTTTTTTTATTTCATTAATTGAATTTTATTTGTTGATTAGGGCGAAGTTCCGTAAAAACCCCCGCCCTTTTTGAAATATCATGAACAGTTCCTGTAGGTTGAGCACCTTTTTCAAGGAAATATAGAATAGCAGGAACATTTAAATAGATTTGATTCTTTATCGGGTCATAAAAACCCACTTTACGAAGATCTCTTCCCTCTCGTCGGGATCGAACATCAATTGCAACGATTCGATAAATGGCTCATTGGGATAGATGAACAATACTCCCCCCCCCTAGAAACGTATAAGAAGTTTTCTCCTCGTACGGCTCGAGAAAATTCTAAATTATGTCTATGTATAGAATCATAATAACAAATAGATCCATAAAATCATCAAATTCATTATATTATTGATTTTAGTTTAAATACTTTTTCTTAGTCTTCCCCCCCCCCCAAAAAAAAATTATTTGTATCCTCATAACTCAAGTTGAATAACTCTCAAATAACTCAAAAGAAACCTTTTAGGTATTAAATTTATTGAGTGGTCTCTAACCCTTTTTGTCTGTCTCCTTTAGAATCTATTTTGATTCTTAAATATGATCTGGTTGTTGAGACAATTGAAAACGGTATTTCCTTGTTCCAGGATCTTTATCTTTGCCTTGAATCATTGGGTTTAGACATTACTTCGGTGATCTTTAAATCGTTTCAAAACGGCAGCAACATACCATTTTTTGTGATTTCTTTCTATCAAAGAATCGTATGAATGGTTGATTCCTACGTAATACACTTTACTTTTGATTTGATTTGATCAAAAGAGTTTTACCAATTCCAACAAAATTAACTTTTAAATTTTATCGAATTGGATCCTTTAGATTTATATATCTAAAATATACTTACGAAGTTGTTCCAATTTATTGATCGATACTAACCTTAGATTCTTGCCCTTGAGAAATTAATCAATACGTTCTACTCGAGCTCCATCGTGTACTATTTACATGGCAACACTCTCAAAAATGAGGGTTCCAGTGGAACAGAACAAATGATGTCGAGCCAAGAGCACTTTCGTTCCTATATAATATAAAAAAGTGGTGGATGTAAGAATCCACAGCTGATCATGTCCTTCAAGTCGCACGTTGCTTTCTGCCACATCGTTTTAAACGAAGTTTTACCATAACATTCCTTCAGTTTGGAACCAGTATGTAATTGATTCAATTATGGAATCGTGAATAATCATCGGTTCGGTCGGTACATAATAATCTATACTTTTTTCTTCTATATGAAGAATGGATAATGTATGACGAAGTCTCAACAAGAATTCAATCAATTTAACCCCATTGTTTATAATTTTTTTTTAATTATAACTAACATAACATGAATAAATAAACACGAATAAACAAGTTATTTTGAATCTCTATCTTCAAGTAACGTGATAGGATAAATTCAACAATTTAACACTTCTTAGAGTACCAAGAACTCATAAGAAATCATTAAAAAGATTTAATTGATTGAATAGTTGAATAGTTTCCTACCCTATATCATTATTTGCATAAGGTTTTACAGTAAGTACCATTCGCTTTTTATCATCATTAAGAGAAAGATAAATCCATATTGGATTAAACCATCAATGATTAATAAAAAAAAAAAGACTGATGTAAGGAAAGATTGAAGATTTAGGTTGTTATTTTTTCGTATTTCATATTGTAAAATCAGTAATATTTAACAAATCAAAATTTCGTTTCATATGCGTGTTATTTGAACTCGATTAAATTTGTGAAAAAGATATGATTAATAATAAAAAAAAAAAAAGAAATAAGAATCACATTCTATAACAATATTATACTCTTAAACGGAAGACTGGTCGAAAATATAATCTTTATTTTGATATATTTTATTATGATATAGATTATGATATAGATATATATTTTATTTTTTATTATAGATTAATAAAATGATCGTGGGTCAGGTATGTTCTGGGACGGAAGGATTCGAACCTCCGAATAGCGGGACCAAAACCCGTTGCCTTACCACTTGGCCACGCCCCATTTCTAGTCGACACTAATAAACACTAATATTGGTACTGGTTGTTCGTCAACTCAAGTCTAAATATCTATTATCTATAAAATAGATTACTAGAATTTTTATACATGTAGACGTAGAATTAAACAGAATTTATTGATCATTACATATAATTCAATTAAGATATTGTATGAAAGTATGGTTTATTCTATTCTCTTTTGATTTGAGAATTGAAGGATTTTTGATTGGGTGAGTTCAAATCAAAGAAAGTTTTTTGGTCTATCTTATTTTCTTTTTATTCATTTTTCTTTTCTATGAATAATAACATATTTATAATAATAAAATAATAAAAAACTCAATTTATTAATAACTCAATCAAAATAAATAAAATACAATTATCCTCAAGAACAAAATGTTTGTTATGCTTAATATATTTAGTTTGATCTGTATCTGTCTTAATTCTGCTCTTTATTCAAGTAGTTTTTTCGTCGCCAAATTGCCCGAGGCCTACGCTTTTTTAAATCCAATCGTAGATTTTATGCCAGTAATACCCCTGTTTTTTTTTCTCTTAGCCTTTGTTTGGCAAGCTGCTGTAAGTTTTCGATGATATCTTTAATTTAATAATGTCTAGACAAATTCATGATTTATTGAAAAAAAAAAATTCAAAGAAAAGAATTGATAAGATCAGATAAGTCTTACACCCTCAATTCAAATATTGAAATTCTTGTACAACCGCGAAAAATCTGGATCACCCCACTTTATTTCTTGGTGTCAAAATAAAAAATCAAAATAGTAGGGTATGCGGTATAAAAACGGAGAATCTATTCTCTTTTTTACTAAAAAAAATCTTGGAGATTATGTAATGCTTACTCTCAAACTATTTGTTTACACGGTAGTGATATTCTTTGTTTCTCTCTTTATTTTCGGATTCCTGTCTAATGATCCAGGACGTAATCCTGGACGTGAAGAATAAAAGATAAGGTTTTTGTTTTCCTTGCTTGATTTTTAAATGTTCTTAGTAGGATTTTATCTATTACACATTTTTAACTATTAAAAATAAAAAGAGCTCGCGAAAAATTCGAAAGAAAATACCAAGTCATCAACAAAAACGGAAAGAGAGGGATTCGAACCCTCGGTACGAAAAACTCGTACAACGGATTAGCAATCCGACGCTTTAGTCCACTCAGCCATCTCTCCTCCCAATTGAAAAAGGATAATACTATGTTACATTATAAAAAATAAGGATTGAAAGAGCCCTTCATAATATTTTTTTTTCATCCGAGAGTGCTTTTTAGTTCCACGGCCCGGCTAAGTACTGACCAGGCCGGGCCCGCCATTTATTGTTCCAACGAATCATAAATAATTTTTTTTTATTTGAAAACTAAAATACTTGCTTGTTATTACGATTGGAAACATAAAAACTCTTTTGATTTCTATGATATAGAATCAAATGATATCGAATCAAAGTGTCGTTTCTTATCTTAATTCTTAATTTTTTATATTTATTCTTTATTTTCTTTATTCCTTTTATTTTAGTAAAGTAAATAAATAACAAAAAGGGAGCTGTGGATTCTTGCACAATACATTTTCATGTATGTTATGGCTTAAGTAGTTTTGTCGAGACGTCTAGGTCAAAAACCTCCGGCAAAAAAACACTTGTTATTTAGTTTTAGTTATTGAAATTTAATGAATTCTCTTTTCCGAATCTCATTGGGTTCTCTGATACAACACGTAAACGCTCTAATTTTCATGATTATTTTATGATCCTATCCTTTCTTTTTACTCTTTTAACTTTTTATTACGACCCATTTTCTTGTTCGACAAAAGGTTCATTTATATACAATAATCGGATTGTAGCGGGTATAGTTTAGTGGTAAAAGTGTGATTCGTTCTATAATCCTTTATATAGTTAAGGGGTCTTTCGGTTTGATTAATATTTCATTCCGACCAAAAACTTTATTTCTTAAAAGGATTTAATCCTTTACCTCTCAATGAAAAATTCGAGGAAGAATATACATTCTCGTGATTTGTATCCAAGAATCAATTAAAAATTGAAAAATTGGATTATGAGATTACGAAACATAATTTTTTTTTTTATTAGATCAATACTTCTAATTGAATAAGTATGAGTAAAGGATCCATGGATAAAGATAGAAAGTGGCTTTCTAATCGTAACTAAATCTTTAATTTGGAATTTGTATTACGGAAATTGAAGCAAAATGGCTATTAAACAATGACTTTGGTTTACTAGAGACATCGACAAATTTTTTTAGCTCGGTAGAAACAAAATGCTTTTCCTAAGGATTCTCTCACATAGAAATAGAGAACGAAGTAACTAGAAAGGTTGTTATAATATAATCCCCCTCTTTTCTATAGGGATCGTCTAGAAAGCGGGTTGTTCTGAATACATTCAGACAGAAAAGCTGACATAGATGTTATGGGTGGAATTTTTTTTTTCGTTCATGTCTTAATATAGGAATTTATACATCTTCCATAAAGGAGCCGAATGAAACCAAAGTTTCACGTTCAGTTTTGAATTAGAGACGTTAAAAATGATGAATCAACGTCGACTATAACCCCTAGCCTTCCAAGCTAACGATGCGGGTTCGATTCCCGCTACCCGCTTTTACTTTATTTTTTTATTAAATTAATAAGAAATAAGAAAAAAATAGAATTAAATATTTTGAGATTTTTATTATTTTATAAAAAATTTTATGAATATAATTAATGTAATGCATCATTGACTTGAATACGGAATTCCCGGAATTGGTTCAACTATTTTTCCGAACAAGAAAT